GATCTACGGCCGGGATACTACCAGGTGCGTATCGCGGAAGGAGACGAGCCAAAGACGACCTGTGTGACAAGCAAGCAACCTTACTAATAAAGGGGCCCTTTCTTGCTCGTTAGCGCCCCCCTACCCCTATTATATATATTAGTTAGCCCTCCTTCCTTTACTCTTGGTACCTAGACACTTTGAATCAAGGCTACGCCCCGGGTCCCTTAGTTCAAGCTCCATCCCACATCCATTTGCCCAAACGACGAATAAGCTGCGAAAGAATGAGCTCCTGTCGCAATTGAAGAAGAATATGCTGCTAGTCTTTTAGCCACAGACGCTCTTGAGTCAATCTCAGCTGTGGTCCTATCAGCTCAACCAGTTGCCGGTCTTGTTTGCGTAGTAAATGGTTTTGGCGGAATACGGTGTTTGAGAGTAAGCTGCTATTCAAAAATCTGGTCTGTCTGTAAGCAATTACCTTTCCTGGCTTGCTTTAGTCGGTGACTCTATGCCCTCTGCCCTCTGCTTCGACTTAAAATGTGATCTATACGCTCTTCGATATTTTTAAGGAGATCTTTTGGTCGTATCGTAGAAAAAGAAAGATCAAGGCGGAGTGAGATGTCCCTGTCCTGTAACTATCAATCACTTGAATAATCGAAGAGAGATGGGATCCTAGGGCAGATGAAAGAGATGCCCGTTTCATGATCTAGGTGCCGTTGATTGATTCTACTTCTTTTCCTTCTTTCTCGAGATGTTGTTGGTCTTCAATCTACTGATCATAGGTAGAAGAGAGAGAAAATTCATCTTATATAAGGATAAGTTCGTTCTTTTGCACTTCTTCATGTCTTGGTTCACTGTCCATCTGAAGATAGGAAGTGAGGGGCGCACGAAAGGAGGTAGCTTCTTTTTCGGTCTTGTTTTTCAACAAGCGGAATAACCCAATTTGTATCTCGGCAATGAATCCCCTATTGAATTGAGATCTTTAGTACAGAAATCATTTTCCATTCTTTTTGTCCTTGGCCGCATTAGCAAAACATTCTTATCTGACTTTGGATCCAGACCTTCGAACCCTGGAACGATGGAAGCTATCGAAAAACGAACTTCACTCCATCTTCCCACCCATTCTGTCGATCAAGTGGTTATAATGACCCAACCCTGGAATGAATTAGATGCATAAAGTGGTAGAGATGTTTGACTGAGATGGATGTGTCACTTGAAGCTTAGAGTTCCATGTGTCAGTCAAGCGAGAGGGCTAGATCAAGGTGGCAAAGCGGAAGGAAGAGGGGCAAGCGCGCTAGGCATTCCGATTGGTGCTTAGTTCACTCCGCCGCAAAGGAAAGACATTTGAACTAGACATATTTGATCTGTTCTTCCCTATTCACTAGGTTATAGGGCAAGACCCCTGATCTATTGGATGGGGGGCCCTTCTACAATAATGCTTTCTACTTAATGCTGCCAATCTCAAAATCTTGTAGTCCCTGAAATGTGATCTTGATGTTCGTCTTTCGAATGGTGTGGTGTAACCATAATGTGATGATAGATTTAAATACAGTTGGCATAAAGATAATAGGATAAGCCTGATTCTTCCTTGTGGGGTAAATCAAAGAAAGCAGCAGTAAACTATTGGATAGAAAGAGTTGAGAAGAAAACTCAAGCCTGGGGATGTTGTATAATAGTTCTTTCTTATAAAAGAGAGAGAACTACCTAATACACACACAATCTAGGCCATGCTATTCCACATTTGTCCGCGACAAGAAGATCCTGCATCGCAGTTGGTGGGTAAAGAAGGATTTTCACTCCGAAGTTCCCCATCCGAATAGTTGTTCGCGAGCAAATCTGCGACCCTCCCGATAATCCTCACTTGTCCAATCTCTAGCAAGTAACTCCTGAATCCGTCACTCTTTGATTACTCTAGTAGCCAACTCATAGAAAGATGCAAATAGTCAAGAGCCACTAAGACCATACCAGTACTGACTGGAGCAGTCGCCCTGAGCATAATCGTGACTCTTAATGCACTTTTTGCTTCAAATGGTAATCAACTGACTAGTACAAGTAGGTTTCTCATTGTGGTTTACCTTCTTCTTAATGATTGTAACAGCTTTTATAGGATACGTACTCCCGATGAGCTTTTCAATTACAAGTCGAAAAAGACCCCAAAAGCGGTTGAAGGGCCGCCTTAATTAAATGAGGTACCGACGGGCAGACCTCTAAGGATACGGTAAACAGGTTAGCCCCGGGTACGCTTGGGACTGGATTGAATCCTTTTCCTTTGTTAGAGATAGAGGCGAGCTCGTAAGTCAAGTACGGAACGAGCCTTGTGTGCCCCTCCCTTTACTCTAGTCCTTCTTCAACTGCCTTGGCTGGAAGAGATTCTATTATGACTGGCATGGCTTGAGGACTAGCCGGGGAAGAGCCTACAAAGAACCATAGCTTTAACTAGGGATTGATCAGTCTGATGGTTCCTAATCTAATTGGCTGCTGCAGATGATTTCACTTCTTCCGCCGACTCAACAGCTTCGATAGTTGATGTAGCTTCAGTTTACCTTCTTCTACTGTAGGCCCGTCTCGCTGCTTTTCCAATGCTTCCGGAATCCTTATCTTACATCTCCCACTTCGCCTTAGAAAAAGGGTGAGGTTCATTCTAAAAGCCCTTTATTTATCTATAGTTATTCAAGGTGAAAGAAAGACCCGACTTTGGCCTTTTAAATAACCTGGAATAAGTACTCCAAGGTTTCAAAGTAGGCTTTTGCTGTGGATCTATAACTCTAATGTCTGCGCCTGTACTAGACTGGTCTCGAGTGCTGTGCTGATGTGACTGTGCTTTACTTAGGGTTTGGTTTGGCTCTGCTGTTTTGGGTTGCCTCCTTGCGACTAAAGGAGATGAGTGAATAGGCAAAGTACCACAGTACAAGGATCTCACTTTCATTTTCCGAATCCGATACTAGCTAGACTGACTAAAAGAATAGGATGGGAGCTAGTCAGAAGTACGAATGCAGGAAGCTGCAGTGTGCGCCCCGCTCGGTTCATTGGGACCGGGCTAGCAAAGGTGCGAATCCTTTTACGCCGGAGGCCCAGGGGAAGCAATCAAACTCCATAGCAACTAAGGCTTTCTGCCGTCTGTCTTTCCCTTCTCTCTCTTCTCTTAGCAAAGTCAAACAGTTGGCTTGCTACAAGCTGGGCTCAGGGACTGGGGAAGACGGGTGGATTAGGATTCTCCAAAGGATTGATAGAAGTCTGTTTAGAAGAAAGTGTGATCTATGACTATGAAGTGAACTCTGATTATCAAGCGAACTATGACTTATTTTCTTCGAGAAGAATCTATGACTTTGAAACTGCCTGATAGAAGATTGAGTAGACCTACTTGACAGGCTCTTTCTCCTACACTACGCTCTTTTTTTTGCATGACTTTTTTCTACTATGTATTCAAAAAAAAATGGTTCAAAAGTACCATAAAATAAGTGAGAACCACTAGGATAATAGGATAATAACAATAAGTGAGAACCACTAGGATAATCTATCCAATAATGAGATCTATCAAGCCCTTCGGACCTTCTGCTTTTCCTTCTTATTCCGTTTCCAGTGGGAATCTTCAAGTGAGAGTCCCTTCTTGATGGCTATTCATTTCTATCTCATTAAGATGTTCATGTGATAGGGAGGCAAAGAATCCTAACAATTGGTCTTTGTTAAAAATCATTACTATGACCGAATGACTTGAGTCCGGGTTCCAGTTTGTTAATGCTATAGAAAGTGTGTCTCTGGATTTTGATCCTATGCAAATCATTACGTGGCTCATATAGAGATGGAAAAAAACCTGGACTTGGCTTGGGAGCAAGGGGTCAGTGGATGATGATGCCGTTTGGTCGAAGCAACGCTCCAAGTACGTTTATGCAATTAATGACGCAGGTCTTGCGCCCATGGTCGGTTTGTTTTGGTATCTTTTGATGAGATATTGGTCTTTCGTAAAAATGCCGTTGAACATATGGAACATCTTCGCCAATTAATGATAGTGTTGCAACAAGAGAAACTCTATATCAATTTGAAGAAGCCTCCGGGGGATCCTTTTTTGTTCTTGAGATTTTGCATTTCAGCTGAAGGAGTCAAGGCTGATCCGGGAAAGGTTAGTGCCATTGTGGAATGGCCAGTACCTACCTCCACTAGTAAGGTTCGTAGTTTCCATAGTCTTGCCACATTCTACCGTCGCTTCATTCGCAACTTCAGCACCAGCACCTATCACAGAGTGTTTGAAAGATAGTCATTTCACTTGGACTCTGGCTGCGGAGGAGAGTTTCCAGTTGAGTGAGAATAGAACAACAGCCATTTTTCAGTTGATCCATTGTGATGTTTGGGGTCCGTACAGATATTAGATTTCTGACTTCCGTTCCGATTAAATGGGAGATGGGCAACATAGGCAAGATGGGACTTGGCATCAGGTTCAGGTCAGGGCATGAAGCTACAGATTCTATTTGCGGTCGTGAGACAGAGGTCAGAGGCAACTTGTTATATAGGTAGCCGTGCGTGTTAATAGATCTTCTTCTTGATGTCTATAAGTTCAGATTGGATGGGTGCCTTGGGTATGCTTTCAAAAGGGCTGTTTTCATGCGTGCTTTCGTGGTCTCTTGCTTTTTCTGTTGGATCATCTACAAGTTGAGAGTGTGCTCGGGCAAGTGGGCTAACCGGAACTACTAGTAACGGGAGCTGTAGGTGAGAGTCTCTTTCCCGCATATACAAATATTCCTTACCAGGTGTCCAGCGAGAATGTTTTGACTACGTAAGCGAAGCAGACGAATCCGCCTTAGCCTATTACTATTACTCAAAAATGTGGTCGAGACCCCTCCCTTATTTACATATAAAAGAATTGCACGAAGTCCGATCGAGGAGCAGAATCCCTATTAATAAGTATCTCAAATGCTTGCCTATTATCTATCTCAAACCTTATCCTTAACTTGAACTAGGGAATCGAAGGCGCGTCTAGCCCTGCTCTTTATTCAACCGATGCTATGAAGCTTGAGAAAGAGGAGAGAGCAGCCTTTCAGGAGGAACCTGTGACACCTGCACGGATGCCCGGCTGGAACGGTTTGACAATGAATTCAATCTTGTCTTGGATGCCCACCCGGAAGTAGCATTAGCAACATTAGAATCCCATATCTTCTTTTGTTCTGCTTCTCGTAATTAGCCTTGTTGCTGGTTTGGAACCCTGAGCAGACTCCGGTGATATTGAATCAGCCAGAAAGAAGGTTCACTCCTCACCTTTGAAATGTAGCTTGAGCAGCTAATCAGTCAATACCCTATGTTCTTATTTCACACAATCCAGGAACTTCGGGAAGAAAAGTCTGTAGGAAGCTTACCCGAAGATAGGACATTCATTCCTCTAAGGCAACGCCTTTAGCTACTCAACTACTTGAGCTCATTCGATACCAGACAAGCACTCATTGGCTACCAGGGCGCTACCAGAACTACTCAGATCAGATCGTCGGCTTCCTAACTCCTTTATAATAGGAGAAAAGAAAGGCGGAGGAGGATTTCTTGAGAAATCTTGTAGTTGAGGAAGTGGAAAAGTATCTGGACAAATATAAAGAAAATGTAATGTCCGAGTTCCCCCGAAGTCACCCTTATATAGAAACGCCAAGTTTCTTGAGCAAGGTGAGCACTCAACTTCTATAGGATGCCGGATTGCCAAATACGGCAGACCCGGCAGCTATGCAATTACTTAATTCAGTCTACAATAATTTGGTGTCCGATTTTCGGCTAGTGGACAGCTATACCAATAATCCTGTATACAGCTGTATAAGATTTTTTCTAAAGGATTATCGGTGAGCAAGAATTCAAATGTAGTTTTGAGTTTCGTTAGTTAACCTACCTTTTTCTTTTGGTGGTGAGTTTCCTTTTTTCTTTTTTTCGCTATGCGCCGCTCCGCCAGCAAGGAGTGCCACGCACAAGCAGAGCGAAAACAAACAAAGCAGGGGGAATTATTCGTTGGGGGAAATCCTTTGATTGCGTATTATAGATCCATGTCTTTCTTGTTCCACTAGCTAGGACAAAATTTGCACATGTCCGTTTCGTTATTACAACCTTCTTTTTTGATGTCAAAGACCAGAAGCTACGCGCAAATTCTCATTGGGTCTTGGTTGTTCTTAACAGCGATGGCTATTCATTTAAGTCTTGGGGTAGCACCACTAGATCTTCAACAAGGTGGAAATTCTCGTATTCTCTATGTACATGTTCCTGCGGCTCGGATGAGTATTATTGTTTATATCGCCACGGCTATAAACACTTTCTTGTTCCTATTAACAAAACATCCCCTTTATCTTCGCTCTTCCGGAACCGGTATAGAAATGGGTGCTTTTTTTACGTTGTTTACCTTAGTTACTGGGGGGTTTCGGGGAAGACCAATGTGGGGGACCTTTTGGGTGTGGGATGCTCGTTTGACCTCTGTATTCATCTCGTTTCTTATTTACCTGGGTGCACTGCGTTTTCAAAAGCTTCCTGTCGAACCGGCTTCTATTTCAATTCGTGCTGGACCGATCGATATACCAATAATAAAGTCTTCAGTCAACTGGTGGAATACATCGCATCAACCTGGGAGCATTAGCCGATCTGGTACATCAATACATGTTCCTATGCCCATTCCAATCTTGTCTAACTTTGCTAACTTCCCCTTCTCAACCCGTATCTTGTTTGTTCTGGAAACACGTCTTCCTATTCCATCTTTTCTCGAATCTCCTATAACGGAAGAAATTGAAGCTCGAGAAGGAATACCAAAACCTAGTTCACTCGCTCTCTTTGCATCCATGGCTGAATGGTTAAAGCGCCCAACCTAATAAAGAGGCAAGTAGGTTCGATTCCTGCTGGATGCACTTGGAACGTTCAGTTCAATCGCAGCTCACAGAATCTAAAGAGATAGCTCGCCCTTATAGCTTATGGGGCATTTCACTCGCTCAACACTCGTTCAAAACATCCACTCGTTCAACAGGAAAGAAAAGGTCCAAAGGATCTACTTCTCAGGATGGAAAGAAGCAAGAAAGTCTAGAGAGTCGAAATGACCTTGGTCCAACCATAGGAGGACTGATTCGGAAGATTCTATCCTATTCTTCTAAAAAGGAGTTCTCTAATTTAACTGGACTTGAAAGCGGTGGATCAAGCCCCCCTTTTTCTTTGGCTGTGTCCAAGTGAAGTGAAACTCGGGAATGAAGCAGATAGGTCTCAGTCGAAGAAAGGTAGCCCTATTGGGTCTGGGATTGCTTACCTTTCTTTCCTTCTACAGTACGCCTTAGGTGATTCTAAACCTCCACTCTCAGTCTACTTTTGAATCGATTGCCTTACCTATACCGACCCTACTCAACAGGGGCCGTGAACTATGAAAAGCCTGCCAGGCAGAGAAAAAAGTGCAAAAGCGATTGAACAAAGTCGCTCCGGTCGAAATGGTTTGGATGCAGATGAGGGAGAGGGTGAAAGCTTTCATTTAAAGGTAAAGGGAAGGGAGGAGGACAAGTAGATCTTATCCTGCGTGCAGTAAGTATGAAGAAGAGAGCCAGGTCACTAGCTAGGTAAGGGTCTACGATTGCTCTGCCTACCATAAATAATTTGAATTGAGCCTATACTCTTTGGAAATTACTGAAAGAGAGGCCTAGGATTGCTCACAGATCTGCTTAAAGGAACTTAAGATAAGTGCTGGACATGCTTTGTTGAGGGGCTCAACCAATCAATAGCTTCGCTTACTTCCCCAGAGTCTTTTGCCTACTTATTGACCACTGACTCCCAGATCAGCTAACGACTCTTTTGAAAGCATACAGATCCCCAATGACAATATCGTCACCCGTGGGATTGGGGGCTATGAGTTGAACTATACCTGCAATCCGTTGACATGGGTACTATTCTTCAGGGACTATCCCACATCGACGACAACTACTCTCTTTTCTGTAAAAGATTGCTGCTTAAAAAGAAGTCTGACTCTTCTTATATCAATCCCCCTTCCTTCTGGAATACGACAGCTACTACTTTGATTGAAAAATTAGAACGACTGCTGATGTGTAAGCGGAGGCATACTTTGATGTATCAAGCGCTACGCACTAACTTCTGCGTCCTTCTTCAGACAGAATGAATCTCCTTGCTCCCATCTATTGGAAAATCCACTCAGAGACTCAATAGTTGATAATAGTTGAATAGCTCCTCCGGTAGCCGGACTGTCATTCCCACTTTTTTCTGACCTTCCGGTTCTGAATCCGTAGGACACTTCTCTGTTCTCATGTATACCTACACGAGATCTCGAACTTGAAACGAAACATCACTCTCCTCTTTCTTTTACCTTTCTCTCTATCCAGGGGCCAAACTCACACTTTCAGGAGCTATAGCATACATGGAGCCAGCAGGGAGAGCCTTCTTGAATAGCAAAAGCCTTAAGCTTCAGACTAGTTCTAACCCCGATCCTTCTTCGGCGGATCTGTCCTTGCCTCTTTCCTGATACAAAAACTTGCTTTTCATTTTATATAGATGCAAAAGTAAGAAAAAAGGAAAGATGAAATAGGTCTTCCAGGACTGCTTGTACCGCTGTCTATACAAAGCGAGGACTCTCCGTCAATGAAGAGCAGGATCTGACCAGAGCGATTACACCCAATCTCTTGATCTATACCTTCAAAGTAGTCAGTAGTCATTCTTCCTTAACCAGTTGCGAGTATTAGTGGGGCGTTGAGACGCATTAGTAGCGCATCTTCTCTTTCAGCTGTGTGAGACTGAGTCCTCCTACGGCAGCAAAGGTAGCAGCAACTTACTATTCACTCCGGCCAAATCAGGTTCATTTCGGTAGCAGGCTTGCAGACCTTTCTGAACTTAGTTAAGGGTAGTCGTTCTTGGTTAGGTAGATGTGAGGAAAGAAAGAGCAGTGCTTGGTTAAGTAGATGTGAGGAAAGAAAGAGCAGTGCTTTCTTAATAGTCGTGGGAGTCCGGGTCTAAGGATCCCAGCTTTAAGTCAATAAGGGCACTTGCCTGTGAGGAAAATCCCAGATCTTCCCTTTTGAAGAATTTCAGAAATTGATCAATAAAGTAATAAAATTTCATATCTTTCTATATATAATATAATTTTAAAAGGCTGCCATTGTCTTATTTCTTGTCTTGGATTCACTCTTTCGTTCAAGCACATTTTTAAAAGTTCTCTTAGGTTCTTAGCTGCCCTCTCTTTATGCACTTAGTTACGAAAGTAGTGAAATGGAGAAAAGAAGAGTTGAAAGACAACTAAAAGGGAGATGAGGTTCAGTCACATCTTTTGGTTCGATGCTTTGAATCCTTACTATCGTCCCGGTTTCCTAACGGAAATCTCGGACGTGGTAAAGGAGCCTCTCGCTAATCAATAATATAATGCGATCCCTTCTTTCTTCCATCTTCCATTCTCTTCAGCTGAATGAATGGAGGCATGGCAGACTCGTTGGTTAAAGTAAGGACAGACTGCCTAGCTGAAGTTACTTCGGAATTCAATAGAATGTTCTCCGCGTCCTTAGCACCTGCCCTTGGGACTGTCTGAGTCTAATTCCAAATCCCTATCGTCAACTCGGGCAAAGGGGCTCACTCCTAGCCTATGATTTTCGTATATTCATAGTTTGCTTATGACTTCCTGAATGGCTTTGAGGAGTATGAAAAAGCTACTCTTCTTTTTTTACTGACTCGGTTCGTCACCCGTCGCTTTTTAGTAGTGCTCTTCCCCTGCTCAGAACATTATGGGGGAGAAAACTCCACTCAATAGGTAGTGCCCCCATCCTGTTTCGCTACTTCTGGTATAAGATCTAGTGGCTCTTGCCTCAGCTGTCTTCAGTTCAATACGGCTTGGGGCTTCCCCTTTTTCCGCTCATCTCACTTGGTTCGAGCGAGTGGTCTGGTGCTAAGCTGTCTTTAGAAGGGCTTCGGGAGCTAGGTTCATACCCTTGGGAGACCATTACCTTCTTTTTCTAATACCCGGACTTCCTCTTCTGACTGACCTTACTCGTCAATGAAGCCGACATGGGACTACAGTCAGAAAGTCTTTCTTCCCCAAGGGGCTGTTATTGGAGAATCAATAGTGGCAGCTTCCTCTTTTATTCTAGAGTAGCCCCTCCTTCCTTTTCAAGCGGGAATTGCATTCATTCATTGACCAACTTTATCTATAGAAAACTGCTTTTGAAAGCCCCTGTAAGGGCCCCCACCAATCATTTATGTTTAAATGCCTGCTATAGCCTTTTGAGAAAGAGGTGACTCTTCGACTCGCATCAGGATCAGGAGTTCCTCTTGTTCCTGTTATGAGGAGGAACGTCTTCTTTTTATCCCTGACTTAGGGAGTACTGGCATTCAAGTCAGGATACTAAACCTTTGAGAGTGGATGAGTTCCGGTATGAAGGAGTAGAAGGGAAGACTTTTTCGCTCGAGTGACTGCGTGCCTGCCAGAGTTGGAACAGCTTAGCGTGATCCGTAGTTAGCAAGGTGGGAAAGAACAGGGCCTAGTTCCTTTGCCTAAAGTCGACTGAAAGTAGAAGCAAAATGACCATCATCTTCAAGTGCTAGTGGAAGATTCGGGTTCCCCCTATTTCTGAAGGTAAGGTGATTACCCCTCCCCTGAATGCTCCTCGGTTTGCAGCTTGCTTTCAAGCCTAGCCGACTCAGTCGAACGGGGTTGGTAAAAACAGTTCCTGTGCGAGGTGGCTCTCCGATAGGAATTAGGCTTTCTTCCGTGGGCAGGCCTACCTTAAAGAAAGGAAATTCTTTGTAGGGAGAACTATATGCGGGGTAGAAATAATGGTAGGAGGGGTTAACCTGTCCGCTTGTAGAGAGGTCTTTCTTTGCAAGGCGAAGGTTGTTTTCGGCGATGCTAGTTTCATGTAGTTATTTCAGGGAGGCAGAAGCTGCTGTAAAAGGGAAGGGCTAGCCGAATAGGAAAGCCGGCAGTAGGGGCCTTTCAAGCAGGAGTGAACAGGAGCTGCATGAGAGTGGAGTTCCGTAATGTTATGTTCTTTGAGCCGTGGGGCTTGCTGCCTTACCTTCATCCGTTACTGATGCCGTAAGACAAGGATCAGAATCTAGACAGCCTCTTTGCTCGTTAGTTTATGCCAATATGCCCTGGAGTGGAAGAGATTGAGGAGAGCTACTCGATGGATAAAAGTACTCCCCTCTGATGTAGCGAATGGCCAAGGCAAGCTGGAAATGCTTGACTGGCAGGTTACCTTCGATGGACAGGAGAGAGGAAACAATCAATTGGACCACTTTCCTTTGGTGACGGACTAAATCTTAGACACCGGCGGTGCTTACATGTGAGAAGTTGGATAAATAAAGATGAGACGCTCTACATACAATAACATTTATATAAGAGATATCTCATCAGCTATACGTACGAGATATTGAACCAGCTCGACTGATCTGCTTGTGGATGCCTCTTTTTTCGAGACTGAACGTCAATGGAATCCTCGGTCACCCTCGGGTTATCCATTTTTGTGCTATTTTCTCTGCCACCAGAGCCCTCTGTGTGCTGTCGCTAGTATTGTGAAATTATTAGGTGCCGGGTGGATAAGTGATCGAGTGGTACGCCTCTATCGAGCCCCGCCCCGGAGCCCCCATCGAGCCAAAAAGCTTTCCCCCGATGGGTTTGACTTTCATATCAGCGGTGTTTCAATCATTCTCGGTAAAAGTCTTTCTTGGGCGCCCAGCTCTAAAGAAGATATTAAGATCTATTGCCTCTTCGACTCGTTAACGAGCTAGCTTCGGAATTTAACGTCGGTGACAAAGCTCTCCTCTTCAATCATCAAATCCAGTGAGAATACATGAAGCTTGACCAACCCTCCCGTCTTGGGGAGAGCGTGAAAGTCTTCTCCAAAATGTTCCTGGTCATCAATACGACCTGTCTGCTTATCCAATCCTCCAATCCTTGTTTTTGTTGTTAACTGAAACTTTCTCACGAACGCAAGGAAGTGGTGACTTGGGCTCTGCAAATGCAGTGGGTGAGTCTACTAAGCTACGGGCCGTGGTCATGACTGAGAATGAAAGCACTAGCCCACTTGAATAGTCATTCTGAAGGGTTTCCTCCGCAGGAAAGTTTCAGGGGAAGCTAGTAGCATTAATAATAGATTCCCAATTTCAGTAAGAATGGATTCGCCTGTTAAGGACAGATTCCCTATTAGGTGCGTAAAAGATGCCTCGCCGAGTACACCTGATAGCGACCTATATCTGCTCAAATAAAATCATGGAAAAATATTTCGTTTATGAGCCGTTTTCAAGTAGTGTTCGATCGATTACGTATTAATCAATATTCGATTGATTGGTCTGAAGTTATCGACAAAAAAGATTTGTCTAAGTCACTTCCTTTCCTTACTGCGATTATTCCTACTTTTCTTCTTTCACAATAACCATGGCATTCGATGCAGCCTAGTCTTCCACCGTCTTTGTCCGCTGATGTAATGGGCATGCTCCTAAATCCCTGCATTCCTGTCAACGCTTTAGTCTTTCCGATTGTCTGTGTTGCTGGTTCTGCTCGTGATGGACAAGCGATTAAACAGCCTCCGTATTAGCCGTTGATATGGGGGAAGTCACTGAAAGCTCTGACTCGGATGAGGTGGCTCCTTGTCTCTTTATTTGAGATACGATAACAGAAGATAGGGAGTTGGAAAAGCTGCTAAGGGACCCACCAACACAGGTATTTCAAGAGGTGCAGGAGCGTAAAGCCACTCTACTATCAGCTTAGAGCATGGAATGGGGGTTATCCGGGAAAGGCTTTCGTAACCAATTATCATTTCCTTGGCTCAGGCTATTCAACTCATCTTATGCGCTTTTGAAGGAACTCCAGTAAAAGACTGAGAAGAAGCTAGTGACGAGTGCTGCTATTGCCTATGGGTTTTTCTTCTTATACAAAGAGTCCCGATGCCGATTTCTACTTCTAAGACAAGTAGGAGCTCGCGTCGGAGAAGTCATTACTCTCTAAGTCAGGCTGTCATGTCTCTCTTTCCTCGCTTTTGAACTACAGAAAGTTCGTACAAAGGTCCATGATCCATGGGCTTCCCTCAGCTTTGGTCGGCTAAGCACCCTAATAATAGATGTTTTGATCTATGTAAAATGTTCTCAACCCGCTCACTACGCTCGCCTTCACCTTCATTTCTTCATCTGTTGATGTTTATGAACGAAGCGTTTTTGGTCTATCGTATCGTCAGCTCACATCACAGGTTTTCTTCACGGATTTGAAACTTAGCACTTGACTTAGGATTTTGCTTTCCTTCTGGCTTTTCCGCAGGTGTGACTGTTCGATATAACCTATGATTTGTGATGGTTTCCGCTGGAAGGCTAATATGTTGAGTGGATGGCGATTGCATTCTTTCGGTTAAAAGGCTTGCCCCGTTTTTGATTGAGTTGAAGTAGTTCTTCCTCTTGCTCCATCGAATGCACTGAGAGAAGTCTGAAACACAGGGGGTCATCAAAGAGCTATTTTCGGTATAGCAGATGTTGATGTCCCACCGAAAAGGGGGGTTTTCAGAGTGCTCTCTTCTTTTCTCAAGCAGTAAGAGGGCATGCCTTAAGCTTAAGGAAAGGACTAAGTCTCTGGGATATCTATCAACATATAAGGATTCTTGTCGCTGCATCTTGCCAGAGTTATCTTCCTATTCAATCACCTTTCAATCTCCTCCTCGCTTACCTTTATTGGTCACAACAAACCCTCCTTGGCCCCAATTGGTCTAAGACTCACCAACATCTTACGATGAGACATCGGGCTACCTGGCAAGAGTCAATAAATTGGTGAACCTATGAGAGACGCTTCTAATTCTTTTCTTTCTCCTGACACTCACTATCCTACCCGATCCTGCTAACAGGAAATTTGATGAAATAAGGAAACTTAGGCTGTTGTTGAATCAACTTAGAATACAACCGGTACCCACGTCGCAACTAAAGCACTCGTAGCATACGTTCCATCCACATCCGGCCAGTTGAAGTGAAGATCGAGAAAATGTTCTTCAAAGCTTGCTAATAACCAAAAAAGAATTGGACTAGTGGCTTAAAAGCTCCTTTTCAAGCTAGCATTTTAGACCAATGCAATCGAGTTAAAGTGCTTCCTATCGTTTGTCTGCTTGAAACCTTGCATTGAGTGTGCACCTTGGGAATACTTGAGTTTGGAGGTCTTCAAGCCTTTCTATGGGAAAGGTTTCCAATACGTATTCTGCCGTTGTCGAGCTTAAAAGCGGATGATGATCCCTAATCAAGAGTTTGGTCCTAGCTTTTCGATTTCATTTTGAGTTCTGTCCTCGCAAAGATATGAAGGGCGCTTTTCCAGGACGGATACGGATACAGGTGACCCCTTTTTCCCCTAAGTTGAGAAGCAAGTGATTTGAGGAGGACCGAGAATAAGATCAAGTCGAAATATCCAAATTCTTGAAATAGAAAATATCGTATGAAATAAATAAAAATATCGTTAAGAGAATATATCTCTATGTCCCCCCCTTTTTAGTTTTTTCTCCCATGCTTTTGTTGGTCAACAACCAACCACAACTTTCTATAGTTCTTCACTACTCCTAGAGGCTTGACAGAGTGAAGCTGTCTGGAGGGAATCATTTTGTTGAAATCAATTAATCTAATCATGCCTCAACTGGATACCTCATTTGGCCTAGGCATTCTTGTGGGACTAGTCGTAGGGCTAGGACTCATCGGCTCTCGATTTTTTTTTAGTAAGGAAATACCTCCAGCTACGTTGCTTTTTGATATAAAAAAGCAACAATTAGCATTTGTCCTACAATCCATTTTACCTCAGAAAAATAGTCGGCCTGTAAGTATTGACGATTGCAATGAAATCGTCAATAGATTTTTTGAAATTGATGAGTGTCCTACGGAGCATCTCTTGGCGGCAAACGCAATCTATTTGGACCTTATCTATCATGGCACAAGTAGTCACTACTTTGCGCAAGCTCTTGAGGTTTTCCAACAGTTCGTAAGGTAAAGCACTCGACTGTGCTTTATTGAAAGTTCCCATCGCGGGGGCGAGGATACTTGCCTTCGCGGTTCGACTTTCTTTTCAGGCTTGACTCATTATTTTCGGTCCTCTCCTCCCCTTTAGAGCTCTTTATGATGCCCACTGAGCTTGTTCAGGCGATAATCCACCCGGCTCCCACACATGGTTAGCTCGTCCAGGATCGCAAGGTCGTTCACTCGCTACACGAGCGCTCTTCAGCGACATACTATCGTAACCAAGATCAAGCAGAAATTCCCATGTCCGAGGTCTAGAACACAAGGGCAAAGTAGGAGATCGGAAACGCATACCATATCTCGCAGAAGGTCGTGTAGAGCCATCGCTAGATCTAACCTTGGACGAGTGAGCTCTGTCACGCTTTCCTGGTTTTCTTGCCCGAGCCCTGTGGTAGTTGCGCTTGCCAAGAAACCTTTTCGGACCGCGAGATCGTCTTGCCCGAGGAGTCGCAAAAGCTCCGGATGCAGGAAATCCCTTCTGAGTTGGACCGCTCACCACCTGCTCGATGAATTTCCCAAGCGACGGATCTGGGTCTTCCTCAGCTTCAGGATCGGCAGATCTCTTCATCGTCGTCATGCGATGGAAAAAAACATCTGCTCCACCCGAGCGAGAATCCGCCTGATCAGCGCTATATCGTTACTATCCAAACCCATTGTCGAAATCGTCGTTGGATACCCACAGTCAGAAGACCGAAGGCTCTGATACCATCTGATAAGACCCGAGATGGATCTTCTCGGTAGAATAGAGAAAGAGATGAAAAGATAGAAGAAATTGGGAGAAAGCTTGGCTGATTCGAGACGCCACTCTTCCATCTTTACATAGCAGCCCCTCTTTCACCGTATAACCAGATTCCAGGTTCTTTCCCTCTCGGGCTTGTTGTAACACAGTTCTTAACTCCGGATCAGCTTCAACTTGAGATAGTAATTCTGCTGCATCGAAAGAGGGAGGAGGTGCGAATACAAGTTCCAACAGACGCTCAGGTTGCACTCGTCTTGACAACGCATCAGCAGCCTTATTTTCAGTTCCCGGCTTATACTCAATGAGAAAATCCAAGCCTAACAGTTTGGTAGCCCATCCTCTGTTGTTCCTTGGTGACAAACCTCTGTTCCAGCAAGTGCTTTAGACTCTTCTGGTCTGTGCGTATCGTGAAACGTTGCCCTGATGTCTCCAACGTTGGACTGCCAAGACTATTGCTAAGAGCTCTCGTTCGTACACTGATTTCAAGCTCCCCTTTTCAGAAAACCCTTGGCTGAGATACGCAACAGGCCTGTTCCCTTGTAATAAAACAGCTCCAATTCCATTTCCCGACGCGGATCACAAAAGGTAGCTTCAAATCTGGCAAGGCTAGAACAGGAAGCGTCGTCACTGCTCCTTTGAGAGCCTTGAAAGCTAGTGCTGCCATTTCTGTCCATTTGAAACTGTTCTTTTTGAGTAACTCGGTCAACGGTCTCGCAATTTTCCCATAATTCTTAACGAATCTCCTGTAGTACCCCGTCAAGCCCAAGAAGCCTCGCAATTCTGTTGTGTTCTTTGGTTCTGGCCAACCCACCATTGCTTCTAACTTAGCTGGATCAGCTGACACCCCTTCGCCCGATATAATATGTCCCAAATATGCAATCTGTGGTTGTCCAAAAGCACACTTCTTTCTGTTTGCATAAAACTGGTGTTGTTCCCAAATCTGGAGCACCATTCCCAAGTGATTCATGTGTTCCTCCATGCCCTTGCTATAGACTAGTATGTCATCAAAAAATACCAACACAAACTTCCCTGCGGAAAATATCGTTCATCACGGATTGGAATGTTGCTGGTGCGTTGGTAAGCCCAAATGGCATGACCAGGAACTCATAGTGCCCTTCGTGAGTTCGAAAGGCAGTTTTCTTCACGTCTGTGGCTCGTACACGTATTTGGTGGTACCCGGATTTGAGATCGAGTTTGGAGAATACAGAAGCTCCTTGTAACTCATCCAACAGTTCCTCGATCACGGGAATTGGGTACCTGTCTGGTACCGTGAGCTTGTTTAAGGCTCGGTAATCCACGCGCCGTAGGCCATCCTCCGTCCTTCTTTTGGACGAGCAAAACTGGACTTGAATATGGACTGATGCTCGGCTGGATGATCCGTGCTTCTAACATCTCCCTAACCAATTTTTCAATCTCGTCCTTCTGAGTATATGTATACCGGTAAGGACGGATGTTAACTGGTTCTGCTCCTTCCTTAAGGTTGATAGCATGTTCCCTGCCACGTTTTGGGGGTAATCCTTGCGGCATCTCAAACACGTTTTCATGCCATTCCAACAACTGTTTCACTTGAGCATCCTCAGGAAAATTTGGAGTCTTAATTCCTCCTGCAAACAGTGCGGTGAGCTCTAGGAGATAAGCCTTCCTTCCCTCTTTGACTACCCTCTCCATTGAATTGAGAGAGATTTGAGCTCGCACCAGTGACGGATCGCCTGCTAAGGTGACCCACTGATCTTCCCTACGGAAACTCAAGGTGTGTCTTCCCCAATTCATTCTGGTGTCACCCAGAGTGGCCAACCACGCATAACCCAGCACTATATCCGTGGTTCCAGGAAGAAGTCCGCACGTATCTGCACATCTTGGACCGTTAGCTCTACTCCGCTGCATTTCCCGGCACTTGGAACGACTTGACCATTTCCAATAGAAACCCCAAATCCACGAGTTTCTGTGATTTGCAGACCACACCGATGTGCTACACTCTCTGCTATGAAATTGCTTGTAGCCCCTGAATCAATTAAAACAATGACTTCTTGTCCTGCAATTTGTCCTCTCATCCTCATGGATCTCTCAGTTGTTAAACCTGCCATCGACCGCAAAGACAACCAGAGTAATTCCTTTACTTCATCCTCATCTGATTCTTCTATCTTTTTCCCTGTTTCAGCTTCATCAGCCTCATCCAACTCATCTCCTTCATCCACAGCCATATACTTGAATTCTCTGCCCTTACATCTGTGACCAGGATTCCACTTGTCACCACAACGAAAACAAAGCCCCTTGCTCTTTCTATCCTGATCAAACGGTTTCCGGTATGGTTCCATTTTACGTTCTGGGGATCGGGCGGGCCCGGTGAAGAAGCATTGGATCCCAGAGATGGAATGGGAAATGGAGATGTTGAAGAGGCGGGTTGATTAGTTCTGGTTGGAGGGCTACGAACTCCTTCTCATTGTTCCGCTCCTCTTCTCTTCTTTAATTTAATGGTTGACCAGGCACTGAAGGTCGATCATCTGTGTTCACCTGGTATGGATATAATTGAAGAGTGGAGGTAAAGGGCTCCTGTCATCCGGCAATGCAAGACCCACTCCAGATCGATGCCTCTTGGTCAGACCATTTCCGTATACTGAGATTGACGACATAGCGAGAACACCGAGATCATTCCGTAAGAGGGTATTGCAGTGCTTATTGAATTGTCAACAATCCTCTCTTCACATCTGCTAGAAAGAATTTGGAGGGCTTTGGAGAGTGAATAGCTATTCTTTTTCTCACATCTCGATTTCCGCCTTCTTTGGGAAGATAAGAGACTTTGCTGCTCTCCCACCTTCAACTAAGGTAGTCGCTTAGCTAACTAAAAAAGCATCCTCTAACGAGCACACCACTGTATATTTTTTTTATTTAGATACCCTCAAAGCAAAGGTGAGGAATAGGGCTAGCTAACAAGTAAACGAGAGACGTAAGTGAACGAAGTTGGCATCTTCTAGCTAAGCAAGCAAATAAACAACTTCTCTTTGTTGCGAAGTGAGCCAGGTAAGCAAGGAAGTAATAGAAAGACTCTCAAGTGTTATCATATTCTCCTATTTGACTCCCACTTGGGATTCACAAATAAAGGATAGATAAAGGAAACTTCAATGGGCTTCTAATCTATTCTTTCTTGACCCCTGATACGTGACCAGGTGAGGAAGGGCGCCCGTCTTTGACAAAGAGACGGGTAAGGTGGTTGCAAGACCACCCGTGTGGAGATCATACTCTTATCGGGGTTGACAGCCCCAACCGAGTATGGTATACCACGTGGCCAAGTCCTCGCACTTTCATTCATTCCAGGGAGCGCTAAGAAGCAAGGCCAGAATGAGGGTTACATGAGTTAGAAACGATCCCTGATGTGGAATAATTAGTAAGGCTAGCTCTTCATCTCTTTCGCTTTCTTTCAATGTCGAGATGAGGAGCGTAGCCGATCTTCTTTTCTCTCTGCGCGTAGGAACCACTTTCTTTCTGAAGAGATGGGCGTGATCGTCTTTGGAATAGGCATAAGCGCCGTTCTATTAAATAGATTAATAGAAGGGCAAAGCCTACCATTCATTAGTTGAACCGGTTCCTCTTGGATAAGAACGAGAGTCCAGAAAGAAGGCAGAGTGAACTACTAAGACGAGAGAAGTCGGAACTAGTGCAAGTGAGGGAATTCGCTCTGCTACTGCTAGGTCGAAGCAAAGAAGGTTAAGAGAGAATAAGTAGTTCCGAGGGACTTAGGCTTCGTCTGCTCTCAAGCCAGCTCCTAACTCTCGGTCTTCTGGCGAACAAACTTACCGGATTCAAGTGATTGAAACACAGGACCCTTTTCCACTTGGGTGACGACATACATAAGGTTTGACGAGCATTCTCGGGTGGTAGAATGGTGTTGGGACTATGGAAACTGTCGATCTCCAACTTGAAGGTGGGCGGGAGTGCTTTAATCGGGAGGAGTAGATTCTCTTACCTGTGGGGGCTACGGGCTTACTTTAAGCCATTTCCATTCGATGGAAGGTTCCTTTTTTGGATTTTTCTTTCTTTGTGATTCAGTTTCAGTGGCAGTTAGAGTGCCATCTAGTGGAATTCCATTCGGTCTTGCTGAGCTTAGAAAAGCGCTCCTTTCTCACCTATGTACTCTGTTACCTTAGGAATATCAAAGGGTTGGACCATTGTCTGGAATGCAGGTATATAATTGTCGGGAGTGAGCCTAGCTTCCCTTCCCGTGCCTAGCTCTCCTGGTTCCATCCATCGTGAGAAGGAAGTGCAATGATTTTGCAGTCTGCCAGGCTGTCGGTTGAGATGGAGGCTCCTGGCGCAAACTGGGAAAAGGACGATGACA